AAATCAAGAAAGCAAAAGATACTTTTTTATTTATATATTTCATATATACAATAACAAAGTCTGATACAATTTATCTCATTATTCTTTGTCGGACAATATTTCCCTTAGTTATTATTTAGTTTAGTTTTAATTTAGACTTATTCTGTAAAATGGAATTTAAAATAAGGAGTCTTTATGTCGCGTTACCGAGGGCCTCGTTTCAAAAAAATACGCCGACTGGGGGCTTTACCGGGACTAACTAGTAAAAGACCTAGAATTGGAAGTGAGCTTAGAAACCAATCACGTTCTGGTAAAAGATCCCAATATCGTATTCGTCTAGAAGAAAAACAAAAATTGCGTTTTCATTATGGTCTTACAGAACGACAATTGCTTAAATATGTCCGTATTGCCGGAAAAGCGAAAGGTTCAACAGGTCAGGTTTTACTACAATTACTTGAAATGCGTTTGGATAATATCCTTTTTAGATTGAGCATGGCTTCGACTATTCCTGGAGCCCGCCAATTAGTTAATCACAGGCATATTTTAGTTAATGGACGGATAGTAGATATACCGAGTTATCGTTGCAAACCCAGCGATATTATTACAGCGAAGGATGATAAGAAATCCAGAACTATGATTCAAACTTCTATTGATTCAACTCCGCATGAGGAATTGCCAAAACATTTGACTCTTCACGCATTCCAATATAAAGGACTAGTCAATCAAATAATAGATAGTAAGGGGGTCGGTTTGAAAATAAATGAATTACTAGTCGTAGAATATTATTCTCGTCAAACTTAAACCTCACTCAAATAAAAAGGGTTCGAGCAATCTTACTTCACTTTCGACGAAGGAATAGATCGGAAGCGATAATTTTATTTCTTATCTTTCCAATAGTTTTCTATCAAAGGAATTAGAGATAGAGAACCAATACCGTCTAGCTATTAGACTAATATTCTTGATACATTCGGGTCAGTAACAGTGGTGAATTGGGTAAAGTGCGGAAAGAGAGGGATTCGAACCCTCGGTAAACAAAAGTCTACATAGCAGTTCCAATGCTACGCCTTGAACCACTCGGCCATCTCTCCTACATAATGATTCTGGCTCAAAACCCGAGTGATTCGCGAGTTATTCATAATTTGCTTAGTTGGTTGATTAAGTACGAACAATCAACCCTAACTATAAAAATAGAAAATAAAGGTTTTTGCTTCACAGCTCAGAAAATTTCATGTTAGTAGTCTGTTTTTATGTTATTTCGTACTAGCCAATTCCTTTGTTTGTAGGAGCGTTTTCCTACCAAAGGTAATGAAAAATTATAGAATGTATTGTTATCTCTATGCCTAGATCGCAGATAAATGGAAATTTTATTGATAAAACCTTTACAATTATAGCCAATATCTTATTACAAATAATTCCGACAACTTCAGGAGAAAAGGAGGCATTTACTTACTATAGAGATGGTGCGATTTGATTTTTTTTATCATCCAAAGACACACGATTTGGGCTAGAAAAAAAGATTATCGAAAGAAATCTACACTTGTTGAAGGTGAAGTTTATAAATAGAACAATTCCTTCTGTCGTGTATCCTCGAGTAATGCCACCTCAGATGTTTCAATTGTCGATTGGAGTATTGAGCGAAAGGTTACACCTATAGGTTCTCTATATTACAATTACAGGTTAATCTTACTTTACTAGTACCAGTAGGGGGCATATGGGAAAAAGCACTACACCTAGAAATCAACAATACCAAAACTTTGTTATTTATTAAAGATTAACCTCCTCCTCCTTATCAGGGTTGGGGCTAATAAGCATGGCTGGGACAACAAATATCCATCTCGTTGGTACTTTGGATACCCGTATAACCATCGAAGATTGTTGAAGTGACTAATTAATTCCCCTAAATTAGGGAGCGTTGAGGACAAATAAATTGTTGGAGTTATCATTTCTATCTAATCCTAACACGTTTGATGGTACGAAAAAATCTTTTTCAGAAAGGTTGGTTAGAGATTTCTTGTAAAAACACTAGCCCCGCTCAGTTTATAATGAGAATATTTTTTTTGAGTCTGAATAAATTATTATTCTTATTATGTACATCAAGGAGGAGCCGTATGAGATGCAAATTTCACGTACGGTTCTGGAACGGAGATTCGTGAAATCGAATGACGACCGTAACGGATGTCGGCTCAATCCGAAGGAAATTATGCGGAAGCTTTACAGAATTATTATGAAGCTATGCGACTAGAAATAGATCCCTATGATCGAAGTTATATACTCTATAATATAGGACTTATCCACACAAGTAATGGAGAACATACCAAAGCTTTGGAATATTATTTTCGAGCACTAGAACGAAACCCATTCTTACCCCAAGCTTTTAATAATATGGCCGTGATCTGTCATTACGTGCGATTCTCTCTACTATAGAAAGGAAAAGAAAAAAGCATTAAATACTATAAAGGCTTTCTACATATACATCGTACAAACTAACGATTTTTATCAGCTGTAGCAAAGAAAACAACTT